ATAAAAAAATATTTATAATAGTGTAAATAAATGTATTTTAGGTTGAAAATAAACTGCTAGGGGTTTTCCTGTTTCCGGGGGGGTTTACAGGAGTGTTAGAAACTTCAGGAGTTTAGGGGGGGTAGGGGGGGTTTAACGCGCAAAAACGGGGGGGGGGCAGAATCTTAGATTGTTGAGGAAATATTATACACCTTATGCCTTTAACACAAGATATGTGGTTCTTTATAAGTTATTTTTGTATTTATTGTATTACACTTTATATCTTTAACACAGAACATGTAAATCTTTAGGACTATACTGTACTTCTTAATATAATTTTATTAACGCAAAGAACGTATGTTCAACCTAAATTTTTATTATATCCTTCACTGTGAAATGCCAGGTGAAAGGAAAACAAAAAAAGATAAACCCCTTGCTCGCTGGAAAGAATGCCCGGCATGTTGGGTAATGAACCATATGTCCACCACCAATAACTTATGTCAGCGTCAAGGAAAGTATGAGGAGTAATCGATTCATGTACCTGAAATAGGAACCAAATGCCAGGAATAATTCACTGGATGAAACCCTTAGATATTTGTCCTTGACCATCAAGAATAATTATCATTCAAGAATCATTAGTTGGTGGTCTCTCACTACTATCAAATAATTATGTCACATATTTCAAGTTATGTAATACTTCAATAGATAGTTATTATAGAACTGACTATAAATTATGTACGTTAATACTATCATTGTAGGAGTATACTATTAATGTGATAGATCTCACTAATCAATTAATGGTCGAAATAGATGTATGGGGATAATACATACATGTATTTAAAACTAGACCTTGCACGTGGTGCTGTCAAAGAATAGTTTAGTGTCTAGAATCTTAGCTTTGGGAGTTATGGGCAGGAGTTAAAATCTCCTTTCTTTGAGCAGTAGGGGGGATTTTAACCTCCGGCGTCCGGTTTACAAGACCGGCGCTCTGTTCTCTGAGCTACTAGTGCAAGTTCATCCAAGGACTTTGTTTTCCAGTCAACCTGCTAGGGGGGCTAAGACAAGGAAGAGGAAGAAGTAAATGAATGATGCGACTTGTCCGATGATAATGAAGGGGTGTTCGACGGGCATGCCACCAATTCAGGTAAGGATAATTACGTCTGCGACTAGGGTTCAGAATAGGAGTTGCGAGAGGGGTCGAAATGCTAGGCCTCGTTGTTTAGAGGTGTGGAGGATAGGGACGACTATAAGTACAAGGATGGAGAAGAGTAGTGCGAGGACTCCTCCTAGTTTGTTTGGAATTGAGCGTAGAATAGCATATGCAAACAGGAAGTATCATTCAGGTTTAATATGTGGAGGGGTAACGAGGGGGTTTGCTGGGGTGAAGTTGTCTGGGTCCCCTAGGAGATTTGGGGAGAATAGCGCTAAGGATGTAAGTGCAATTAGCAGAATTGCGAACCCTAGGAGATCTTTGTACGAGAAGTAGGGATGGAAGGGGATTTTGTCTGCATCTGAGTTTAGGCCGAGTGGGTTGTTTGAGCCTGTTTCGTGGAGGAAGAGGAGATGGACGACGGTTGCAGCTGCAATAATGAACGGAAGGATGAAGTGGAAGGCGAAGAATCGGGTGAGGGTAGCGTTGTCAACTGAGAAGCCGCCTCAGATTCATTGGACGAGCGAGTTGCCAACATAGGGAACGGCGGATATAAGGTTAGTAATAACAGTGGCCCCTCAGAATGATATTTGTCCTCAGGGGAGGACATACCCTACGAAGGCTGTTATCATTACTAGGAGGAGAAGGATAACCCCGATGTTTCATGTTTCTTTGTAGAGATACGAGCCATAGTAGAGTCCGCGGCCAATGTGGAGATAGATGCAGATAAAGAAGAAAGATGCGCCGTTGGCATGTATATTTCGGATGAGTCAGCCATAGTTTACGTCACGGCAAATGTGTGCTACTGATGTAAAGGCCGTTGCGATGTCTGATGTGTAATGTATGGCTAGGAATAGGCCTGTGGCGATTTGGCAAGCCAAGCAGAGGCCGAGGAGGGATCCAAAGTTTCATCACACTGAAATGTTAGAGGGGGCTGGGAGGTCAACTAATGCGTCGTTTGCGATTTTTAGGACAGGGTGGGTTTTTCGGAGATTAGCCATTATAGTTCTTGTAGTTGAATAACAACAGTGGTTTTTCAAGTCATTGGTCCTGGTTAGATTCCGGGTAAGAATTATGATATCAATGATATATCTTACATTGGTTTGTTTAGTTCTAGGTTTGGTTACAGTTGCATCTAACCCTTCTCCATATTTTGCTGCTTTAGGATTGGTAGTGGTGGCGGGCACTGGGTGTGGGGTGTTGATGGGGCATGGGGGGCCTTTCCTGTCTCTAGTTTTGTTTTTAATTTATCTGGGAGGGATACTAGTTGTGTTTGCCTATTCGGCGGCGCTTGCTGCTGAGCCGTATCCTGAAAGTTTGGGGAGTCGGCCAGTTTTAATGAATATGGTGATATATACGGTGGGGGTGGTAGTGGTTTCTGGGTTGTTTTGAGGGGGGTGATATGAGTTTTCTTGGGTGCCAGCGGATGAACTTGGGGAGTTCTCGGTGTTTCGTGGGGATATTGGTGGGGTTGCGTTGATGTATTCGTTGGGCGGGTGAATATTAGGAATCAGCGCGTGGGTGCTACTTCTTACTTTGTTTGTAGTGTTGGAGTTAACTCGGGGGCTAAGCCGGGGGACACTTCGAGCGGTTTAGGATGCGATTAGAAGTATAATTAGGGTGAGAGTGAGTAGGAATAGGGCAAGGTAAGTTTTGATTATACCTTGTTGGACGTTGCTTGCAGTTGAGATCAGGGGAAGGTTGAGAGAGGTGACGGCTTTTGGGCCTGTTTTTTCTATTCAGGTTTGGTCGATTATTTGGCTGGCAATGGTTTGGCCGAGGACTAGGTTGAGTTTGGGGGTGAGGCGATGGATAATTGGTGGGAAGAATCCTAGTATGTTGGAGAAGTGGTGGGTTAATAGTGTAGGGGTAATTTTTAGTTGCTTGTTTGTAAGGGAGGCAAGTTCGAGGGCGGTGATGAGGCCGATGACAGTAACTATGAGAGCGGCTAGTTTTAGTAAGGGGTGCATTGTTATGACTGGGGTTTTTAGAGGTAAAATATTGGATGTAATTAGTAGTCCAGCGATGATGCTTCCTCATGCTAATCGTTTGATTGGGTTAATGACTGCCGGGTTGTTTTCGTTAATAGGGGAAAGTGGGTTGAATCGGGGGTACCCTATGGTTACGAAGAAAATTACACGGAGGCTATAAATAGCTGTAAATGAGGTGGCCAGGAGGGTGAGGGTTAGGGCTCAGGCGTTAAGATGGGATGTGTTTAGGGCTTCGATGATAGCATCTTTAGAGAAAAAGCCTGCTAAGAAGGGGGTTCCTGTGAGGGCTAGGCTTCCGATTGTTAAGCAGGAGGATGTGAAGGGTGTGAGGTGGTGTATTCCTCCCATTTTTCGAATGTCTTGTTCGTCATTAAGGCTGTGGATAATTGAGCCTGAGCAAAGGAAGAGCATTGCTTTGAAGAAGGCGTGGGTGCAAATGTGGAGGAAGGCTAGTTGTGGTTGGTTTAGTCCGATTGTCACTATTATCAATCCGAGCTGGCTGGATGTAGAGAATGCAACAATTTTTTTGATGTCGTTTTGGGTGAGAGCGCATGTTGCAGTAAACAGGGTTGTGAGGGCGCCTAGGCATAGGCAGATGGTGAGAGCGGTTTGGTTGTTTTCTATTAGGGGGCTCATTCGGACCAAGAGGAAGATACCTGCAACAACCATAGTACTTGAATGTAGTAGGGCAGAGACCGGTGTTGGGCCTTCTATGGCAGAGGGAAGTCAGGGGTGTAGGCCAAATTGGGCTGATTTCCCAGTTGCCGCAATAATTAAACCGATAAGGGGGAGGGTGAGGTCGAGGTTTTTAGCGGCTGCAAATATTTGTTGTATTTCTCATGAGTTGAGGTTTGTTGCTATTCATGCTATGGCGAAGATCAGTCCGATATCCCCTACCCGGTTGTAGAGTACTGCTTGTAGGGCTGCTGTGTTAGCATCTGCTCGTCCGTATCATCAACCGATGAGAAGGAAAGACATGATGCCTACACCTTCTCAGCCAATAAAGAGTTGGAATATGTTGTTTGCCGTAACTAGGATAATTATGGCGATCAGGAAAGTTAAAAGGTATTTGAAAAATCGGTTTATATTAGGGTCTGCATGTATGTACCAGGATGCGAATTCTAGGATTGATCAGGTAACATAAAGAGCAATGGGGGTAAAGATGATGGAGTAATGGTCAAATTTGAGGCTGATGTTAATGTCAAAGGTGAGGGTGTTTATTCATTGTCAGCTAGTAATGATTGTTTCTAATCCTTCGTTAAGGAAAAGAAATAGGGGGAGTAGGCTGACGAAGAAGGCTAGTTTGACTGCTGTTTTTACATGGGAGAGGGCTCAGTGTTCTTCTTGGGGGCTAGGGGAGAAGGTTGTGAGTAAGGGGTAGGTTAGAAGAAGAAAGATAATAATTAGGCTTGATGTTATTATGATGGAAGTGGGGTGCATAGCTGCTACTTGGATTTGCACCAAGAGTTTTTGGTTCCTAAGACCAATGGATGAACTGTTATCCTTTAGGAGCGGTTCGAGTGAGCCTTGGGGTCTAACCAAGGAGGTGAAGATTAGCAGTCTTCATTGCTGACGAGCCTCTCTCGGTGAATAAGGGGGGTCTAACCCCTATTTTTAGAATCACAATCTAATGTTTTGGTTAAACTATATCGACAGGCGGTCCACCCTCAAATTAGTTGTGGGCTGAGGATAAGGAGAATGAGGGGGAGGAGATGAAGGATGATTAGTAGGTGTTCTCGGGTGTGGGAGGGTGATAGGATGCCGACGTGGGGGGCGGGGGTACTTCGTTGGGTTGTTAAGAATATGAAAAGGGAGTAGCTGGCAGTGATGAGAGTGCCGGCTCCTGTGAGTGCAAGTGTTCATCAGGATCAGTTGAATAGGGAGGTGATGATCATGAGTTCACCTATAAGGTTCGGTAGAGGCGGGAGTGCTAAGTTGGCGAGGCTGGCAATAAATCATCATGTAGCCATGAGGGGTAAGATTATTTGTAGTCCTCGTGCTAGGAATATTGTTCGGCTGTGGGTTCGTTCGTAGTTAGTATTTGCGAGACAGAATAGGGCAGATGAGGTTAGGCCATGGGCAATCATGAGAATAAGTGATCCGGTGAAACCTCAAGGTGTTTGGATAAGGATCCCGCCTGCTACAAGCCCCATGTGGCTGACTGATGAGTAGGCGATAAGGGACTTTAAGTCAGTTTGGCGTATACAGATTGAGCCTGTTATAATCACCCCTCAGAGTGCTAGGACAATAAAGGGGTAACATAATTCTTCTGTTAGTGGTTGGAGTACGATTGTCATTCGCATCATTCCATAGCCCCCGAGTTTTAGGAGAACGGCAGCGAGGACTATGGAGCCTGCGATAGGGGCTTCAACGTGTGCTTTAGGGAGTCAGAGGTGGACGCCGTAAAGTGGTATTTTAACCAAAAATGCTAGCAAACAGCCTGCTCATCATAAGATGTCTGCGTGGGATGAGAGTTGTAAAGGGTCTGCATATTGGATGGTTAGTAGAGATAGGGTGCCTATAGTGTTTTGGAGTAGGAGGAGGGCAACAAGGAGGGGGAGGGATCCTGCTAGTGTATAGAACAAGAAATAGGTCCCTGCGTAAAGTCGTTCTGCTTGGTTACCTCAGCGTGTAATGATGATTAGGGTGGGAATGAGGGTTGCTTCGAACATGACGTAAAATATAATGATTTCAGTTGCACTGAAAGCCATAATTAGGAAGAATTGCAGGGTGGCTAGGAGTGTAATGAACATTCGTTGGCGGTTGATTGGTTCTGCGCGGAGGTGGTTTTGGCTTGCAAGGATTATGAGGGGTGTTAGTCAGCAAGTTAAGACAAGGAGGGGGGTAGATAGAGGGTCGGTTGCTATATAAAGTCCAAGTGAGGACCAGCCTGTTTCTGAGAGGTTTTTTAGTCAGGGGAGACTAAATAGTGCAATGATGAAGCTGTGTGTTAGGGTTGTTGTTCAGAGTCATTTGGCAGGAGTTAGCCAGGTTATTGGGATGAGCATGAAAGTTGGGATGAGAATTTTTAACATCGTAGAAGGGTTATGCTTTGTGTGCGGTCAGTTCCGTGGGTGCGAGCGGTTGCTACTAGGAGGGCAAGCCCTGCACTAGCTTCGCAAGCTGAGAATGCTAGAAGAAGCATAGGGGCTGCTGAAAAGTTAGTGGAGTCCAGTTGAAGGGTTCATAAGGAGAGGGCAATGAATAGAGAGAGTATTATTCCCTCTAAGCATAGTAGGGCGGAGAGTAGATGGGATCGGTGGAAGGATAAACCTGATAGACCTAGAATGAAGGCTGCTGAGAAGGTGAAGTGGACCGGAGTCATTAGGTAGTTATGGACTTAAACCATAAGTTTTTGAGCCGAAATCAAATGTTTTTCTTAGACTAATTACCTATTCGGCTCATTCTAGTCCGCCTTGCATTCATTCATAGATTAAGCCTAAGGTAAGGAGAACTAAGACGGCTGAGGCTCAGAGGAATGTGAGTAGTGGGGTAGACAGTTGGTCACCTCATGGCAGGGGTAGTAGGAGGGCAATTTCTAGGTCAAAGAGTAGAAAGAGGATAGCAACAAGGAAGAATCGGAGGGAGAAAGGTAGTCGGGCTGATCCCAGAGGATCAAATCCACACTCGTAGGGAGAGAGTTTTTCGTAGTCTGGGTTTATTTGAGGGAGTCAGAAAGAAACTAGGGCGAGGATTGTGGATAATGCGGCAGTAATGGCAAAAATTGTTGTTAATAGGTTCATTATCTTTCCTTGGATTTTAACCAAGACCGGGTGATTGGAAGTCACTTATACTAACTTTAATATTAGAAAGATTAGGATCCTCATCAGTAGATGGAGACATACAGGAATAGTCAGACGACGTCGACGAAGTGTCAATATCAGGCAGCTGCTTCGAATCCGAAGTGGTGGTCTGTTGTGAAGTGGTGTCGGATTTGACGGAGCAAGCAAACGATCAGGAATGTAGAGCCAATGAGGACATGGAGGCCGTGGAATCCTGTTGCTACAAAGAATGTGGCGCCATAAACTCCGTCTGCGATGGTAAATGGGGCTTCATTGTATTCTATGGCTTGTAGGAAAGTGAAGTAAACGCCAAGGAGAACTGTTAATATTAAGGAGTGGATTGCTGGTTTCCGTTTTGCTTCTATAATACTGTGGTGGGCTCAGGTTACTGTTACACCTGAGGCAAGTAGGACTGCTGTGTTAAGAAGTGGAACTTCAAAGGGGTCAAGGGCAGTAATACCCATTGGAGGCCAGTGGCCCCCTAATTCGGGGGTGGGTGCTAGGCTTGAGTGGTAGAAGGCTCAGAAGAATCCAGCGAAGAAGAGGACTTCTGAGGAGATGAAGAGAATCATTCCGTAACGCAAGCCTTTTTGGACGGGGGGTGTGTGATGTCCTTGGAATGTGCCTTCTCGTACGACGTCTCGTCATCACTGGCAGGTGGTCAGAACAAGGATAATAAGTCCGAGGATTATTAGAGGAAGAGAGTGGAAGTGGAATCAGACTGCAAGGCCTGATGTTATAAGTAGGGCACCGACGGCTCCTGTCAGAGGTCATGGGCTGGGGTCAACTATATGAAATGCATGTGTTTGATGGGCCATTAAACGTTTTCTTGTAGATACAGGCTTAGAAGAAGGACGAAGACGTATGCTTGAATTATGGCTACAGCTACTTCTAATAAGGTCAGTAGGAAGAGTAGAATGGTTGTCAGGATTGCTACGGTAGGTATTAATGGGAGGAGGACGAAAGCGGCTGTAGCAATAAGTTGAATGAGAAGGTGGCCAGCGGTAAGATTGGCCGTTAGTCGGACTCCTAGGGCAAGAGGACGAATAAATAGGCTGATTGTTTCAATAATAATGAGTACAGGGATTAGGGGGGTTGGGGTCCCTTCTGGGAGGAGGTGGCCTAGTGCGATGGTTGGTTGGTCTCGTATGCCAATAATAACAGTGGCTAGTCAAAGTGGCACTGCGAATCCTATGTTTATTGATAGTTGGGTGGTAGGGGTAAATGTATATGGCAGAAGGCCTAGTATATTTAATGAGATAAGGAACATTATTAGGGAGGCTAGGAGAACAGCTCATTTATGGCCTTTGGGGCCCAGGGGAAGGAGAAGTTGTTGGGTAAAGCGACCAATAAATCAGCCTTGAAGAGTTAATAGGCGGTTGTTTAATCATCGGGCTGAGGCTGTGGGGAAGAAAATTCATGGAAGGGTGAGTGCCAAGGCGATGAGTGGTACACCGAGGTAGACGGGGGATATAAATTGGTCAAAAAAACTTAGTGCCACGGTCAGTTTCAGGACTCCGTTTTAGGAAGTTCGGAGCTCCGATGGGTAGGATCGTTTGGATAAGAGTGGGCTAGAATTTTTGGCGGGATGATGGTGAGGAAAACCAATCAGGAGAGGACTAAAATAGTTAGTCAGGGTGCGGGGTTAAGCTGGGGCATGCCACTAAGGGTGGTTGGTAGTCACCAATCTTTAGCTTAAAAGGCTAATGCTATGGACCTGTTTAGCTTCTTAGTGAGGCGTCTTCGATCATTAGTGATGATCAGCTTTCGAAGTGTCCTAGTGGTACTGCTTCTACTACGATAGGCATGAAGCTATGGTTGGCCCCGCAGATTTCAGAACATTGCCCATAGAATACTCCGGGTCGGCCCACAATAAAGGTTGTCTGGTTTAATCGGCCTGGTACTGCATCGACTTTGACACCTAGGGAGGGAACTGCCCAGGAGTGAAGGACGTCTTCGGCAGAGATGAGAACACGGATTGGTGATTCAACTGGAATTACTATTCGGTGATCTGTTTCCAGGAGGCGAAATTGGCCAGGGGTTAAGTCTTGTGTGGGGACCATGTATGAGTCGAAGCCCAGGTTTTCATAGTCTGTATATTCATAGGTCCAGTACCATTGGTGACCCATTGCTTTGATTGTTAAGTGTGGGTCGTTAATCTCGTCCATGAGGTAAAGAATGCGAAGGGATGGGAGGGCAATGAGAATGAGGATGAAGGCCGGAAGGACGGTTCAAATGATTTCAATTTCTTGTGAGTCTAGAACATATTTGTCGGTGAATTTGGTGGTGACCATGGCTGAAATAATGTATAATACTGACGTGCTGATTAAGATGACAATTATGAGGGCATGGTCGTGAAAATGAAGAAGTTCTTCTATTAGTGGTGAAGCTGCATCTTGAAAGCCTAATTGTGTTGGATGTGCCATTATTAGTTTAAGTTATGCAGGGGTCTAACCTACGATTTTGCCTTGACAAAGCAATGTAATGAGTTTTACTAATATCTTATGAAGAAAGTGACAGAGTGGTTATGTGGTTGGCTTGAAACCGATTTATGGGGGTTCAACTCCTCCCTTTCTCGTTTAGTTTGATCGGGTTTGGACGAATGCGGGCTGTTCAAATGTGTGGTATGGAGGAGGGCAGCCGTGGAGTCATTCTACATTTGTGGCAGTCATTTCGACTGAAAGTACTTCTCGTTTAGCAGAGAATGCTTCCCAAATAATAAACAGGAACATAATGACTGCTACTAGAGAGACTAGTGATCCGATAGAAGAGATTGTGTTTCATAGGGCATAGGCATCTGGGTAGTCTGAGTACCGTCGAGGCATTCCAGCTAGACCTAGGAAATGCTGTGGGAAAAAGGTGAGGTTTACGCCTGTGAACATGATCCCAAAATGGATTTTTGTTCATGTGTCGTGGAGGGTGTAGCCTGTGAATAGTGGGAATCAGTGAAGGAAACCAGCAACAATGGCGAACACGGCTCCTATAGATAGAACATAGTGGAAGTGGGCAACTACGTAATATGTGTCGTGCAGGACGATGTCTAGGGAGGAGTTGGCTAGGACGATTCCGGTAAGTCCGCCTACTGTAAAAAGGAAAATAAACCCAAGGGCTCAAAGCATAGGAGTTTCTCATTTGATGTCTCCTCCATGAAGGGTTGCGAGTCAGCTAAATACTTTTACGCCGGTAGGGATTGCAATAATTATAGTGGCGGATGTGAAGTAAGCACGTGTGTCTACGTCCATTCCAACTGTAAACATATGATGGGCCCAAACGATGAAGCCCAAGAGGCCAATGGCCATCATGGCTCATACCATGCCCATGTAGCCGAATGGTTCTTTTTTACCTGAGTAGTAGGCAACAATGTGTGAAATTATTCCAAAGCCTGGAAGAATGAGAATATATACTTCTGGGTGGCCAAAGAATCAGAATAGGTGTTGGTAAAGAATTGGGTCTCCTCCTCCTGCCGGGTCAAAGAAGGTGGTGTTTAAGTTTCGGTCGGTTAAGAGCATTGTAATACCAGCAGCTAGGACGGGAAGGGAAAGGAGGAGAAGAACGGCTGTAATTAGAACGGCCCAAACGAATAGCGGGATTTGGTACATTGAAACAGCAGCAGGTTTCATATTAATGATAGTGGTAATAAAGTTAATAGCGCCAAGAATTGAAGAAACTCCAGCAAGATGTAGAGAAAAAATAGTTAGGTCTACGGAGGCTCCTGCATGGGCAAGATTACCGGCTAGAGGGGGGTAGACTGTTCACCCAGTACCAGCTCCAGCTTCAACACTTGAGGAGGCGAGGAGTAGGAGGAAGGAAGGAGGAAGGAGTCAGAAGCTCATGTTATTCATTCGAGGAAATGCCATGTCAGGGGCACCGATCATTAGTGGGATAAGTCAGTTCCCAAATCCTCCAATCATGATTGGTATTACTATGAAGAAAATTATTACAAAGGCATGTGCTGTAACAATTACGTTGTAAATTTGGTCGTCTCCTAAGAGAGCGCCAGGTTGGCTTAGTTCTGCTCGAATAAGCAGGCTTAGGGCTGTGCCTACTATTCCGGCTCAGGCACCGAATACTAGATAAAGGGTGCCAATATCTTTGTGATTGGTCGAGAAAAATCAACGTGTGATTGCCACAGGTAGGATGGCTGAGTTTTAAGCGGTGGATTGTAGCCCCATAGACAGAGGTTTGATTCCTCTTCTTACCAAGCCTTGAGGTGTATTACATATCAGATTGCAAATCTGAAGAAGCAGGCTAGTGACCTGCCGGGGCTTTCCCCCGCCTTTTTGCTGTTTTAAGCAGGCGGGGGAAAGATAGATGGATGCTCGCTGGTTTGAGCGCTTAGCTGTTAACTAAGAGTTTGTAGGATCGAGGCCTGCCTATCTAGTAAGGCTTTAGCTTAATTAAAGTGTTTGTTTTGCATGCAGAAGATGTGGGGTAATGTCCCGCAAGTCTTAACAGGGACTGGGAGATTTTCACTCTCGCTTAGAGCTTTGAAGGCTCTTGGTCTTGTGCTAACCTAAGTCTCTTAGGGGGTTAAGAGGGCGATTGCAGCAGGTGCAAGGGGTAGGAGGGCGACAGCGGCTGTGGCGGAGATGGCTAGGGGGAGGGTAAGTTGGGACGAGGGGAATCGTCAGGGGGTAGTCCCTGTTAGGTTGTTGGGGGATATAGTGAGGGTTATTGCATATGAAATTCGTAGATAAAAATAAAGGCTTAGGAGTGCGGTTAGTGCAGCTAGTGTAGCTAAGATAGGCAGGTCTTGTTTAGTAAGTTCTTGGAGAATAAGCCATTTTGGCATAAAACCTGTGAGTGGGGGGAGGCCCCCTAGAGATAGGAGAATAAGGGGTGTTAAGGAGGTGAGGGCTGGGGTTTTTGATCAGGAAATGGCTAATGAGTTAATGTTTGTTGACTTGTTAAGTTTAAACAGTAGGAATGTTGATAGTGTTATAATAAAGTATGTGAGTAGGGTTAGAAGGGTAAGGGGTGGGGAAAACTGAAGAATAAGGACTATTCAGCCGAGGTGGGCGATGGAGGAGTAGGCTAGGATTTTTCGCAGTTGTGTTTGGTTCAGGCCGCCTCAACCTCCGACTAGTGTAGATAGTAGTCCTAGTGCAGTGAGTAGGGCGGGGTTGGTTGGCTGAATTTGGAGTAGAAGGGCGAAGGGTGCAAGTTTTTGTCAGGTTGAGAGGATAAGTCCAGTGGTGAGGTCTAACCCTTGGAGAACTTCGGGGAGTCATGAGTGCATGGGGGCTAGGCCAATTTTTAATGCGAGAGCTAGGAGGATAAGGGTAGTAGGAAGGGGGTGTGACATTTGTTGAATTTCTCACTGGCCTGTGAGTCAAGCGTTGGTCACGCTGGCAAAAAGAAGTGTGGCGGCTGCGGTGGCTTGGGCTAAAAAATATTTTGTGGTTGCTTCAACTGCTCGTGGGTGGTGGTGCTGTGCTATAAGGGGAATAATAGCGAGGGTATTTATTTCTAATCCTATTCAGGCAAGTAGTCAGTGGGAGCTTGCGAATGTAATTGTAGTTCCTAGGCCTAATCCAAATAATAGGGTGGCTAAGATGTAGGGGCTCATTAGCAGAGGAGGGGGTCTAACCTTCATTTCTGGGGTATGGGCCCAGCAGCTTGGCAATTAGCTGACTCTGCTAGAAAGTGGTGTATCAGGAGGCACTAAGAGTTTTGATCTCTTCAGTTAGGGTTCAAGTCCCTTCTTTCTAAGGAGTTGGGGGGACTTTAACCCCCATAGTTCACTCTATCAAAGTGGCCCTTTGGCTTCAGGCACAGCTCCTGGTGTTATAGTTGAGGGGGTAAGCCAGCAAAGGAGATAGGGAGCGCGAGGTGTCAAATTACCAGGGCTAGTGTGAGGGGGAGAAAGTTTTTTCAGATAAGGTGTATTAGTTGGTCGTATCGGAATCGGGGGTAGGAGGCTCGAACTCAGAGGAAAACAATTGATAGGAGTGCTGCTTTGGTTATTAGATTAATGGCGGTGAGTTCTGGGATTGTTGGGATGTGTGAGGCTCCTAGGAAAAGTGTGGCGGATAGTGTATTTATAAGTAGAATGTTGGCATATTCTGCAAGGAAAAATAGGGCGAAGGGGCCTCCTGCGTACTCTACATTGAACCCTGAGACAAGTTCGGATTCTCCTTCAGTAAGGTCAAAGGGGGCACGGTTGGTTTCTGCTAGGGTGGAGATGTATCATATTGCGGCGAGTGGTCAGGCGGGTAAGATTAATCAGACACTTTCTTGGGCAATGTTAAAGGTTTGTAGGGTGAATCCGCCGGTAAAAATAATAATGTTTAAGAGGATGAGGCCCAGGCTGACTTCGTAGGAAATAGTTTGGGCTACGGCACGTAGAGCTCCAATGAGGGCATATTTTGAGTTTGATGCTCATCCTGACCCTAGGATTGAGTAGACTGCAAGGCTGGAGAGTGCCAAGATGAAAAGGATTCCTAAGTTTAGGTCCGTGACCGGGTAGGGGAGGGGCATAGGGGCTCAGAGGGCGAGGGCAAGAGTAAGGGCTAGTATAGGGGCTAAGAGGAAGAGGATGGGAGAGGAGGTAGAGGGACGAACTGGTTCTTTAATGAATAGTTTTACACCATCGGCGATAGGTTGAAGTAGGCCATAGGGGCCAACAATGTTAGGACCTTTTCGTAGTTGCATGTAGCCGAGCACTTTTCGTTCGATTAGGGTTAGGAAAGCTACGGCTAGTAAAACAGGTACAATGTAGGCTAGGGGGTTAATAATATGGGTGATGATTACTGAGATCATAGTTAAGGAGAGGATTTGAACCTCTGTGTCAAAGGTCTTAGGTCTTTTGCAGTACCGGGCTCTGCCACCTTAACATGCCATTATCTCAGGCATTGGAGTGTTCCCTTTTGTCTAGTTTAGATGTTTTCATTAGGTAAGGGTGAGGCGTGCTTGAAGTATGGGCCTCTTCTCTTCGGTCCTTTCGTACTAGAAAAGAATACGACATAGATAGAAACCGACCTGGATTACTCCGGTCTGAACTCAGATCACGTAGGACTTTAATCGTTGAACAAACGAACCCTTAATAGCGGCTGCACCATTAGGATGTCCTGATCCAACATCGAGGTCGTAAACCCCCTTGTCGATATGGGCTCTGGAAGGGGATTGCGCTGTTATCCCTAGGGTAACTTGGTCCGTTGATCGGCTTGTAGCCGGATCATGTTTGGTCAGAAGTTCTGTAAATTAGAGTTGTGACTCTTGGTTCTGGGAGAAGTGTTAAGGAAGAAGTATCTAGATGCTCCCACTCCACATGGGGGATTTTTATTTCCCCAGGGTCGCCCCAACCTAAGGCAAATAAGACAGTGATGCACTACGTTTAGTTTTTTGTTTATAAGTGCTTAACGTGCTCTGCTTGGTGCCTAAAGCTCCATAGGGTCTTCTCGTCTTATGGAATTATTCCCGCTTCTGCACGGGAAGATCAATTTCATTGACTTGAGAGAGGAGACAGTTAAGCCCTCGTCGTGCCGTTCATACGGGTCTTCATTTAAAAGACAAGTGATTACGCTACCTTTGCACGGTCAAAATACCGCGGCCGTTGAACCGGTGTCACTGGGCAGGCAGGACCTCTTATTCTAAGGTATGCAAGAGGCGATGTTTTTGGTAAACAGGCGAGGCTTTATATGGAATTGCCGAGTTCCTTCTCTTTCTTTTAGTCTTTCCCCAGGGGCACACCAGTGTAGGGTTAACGGTTGAATTGATGAATGTTTTTCCTGTCTCTTAGGGTTGTAAAACAGTGCCCTCTTTTTGTGGGGCCGTTAAGGTTCGGTGGGGGGTCCGCTCCGATTTACACATGTGCGGGGAGAGAGGCGTAGGGCCCTCTTATTACTCATTTTAGCATTGTCGCTTCCATGTTTGCATGGAGCGGCCTGATAAGACTAGGGGGTTAGGATTAAATTATCGGGATTTGGGGTAAAAGAAATGTTTGAGCTGTAACGCTTTCTATAGGGGTGGCTGCTTTTAGGCCCACTGAGACATTTTACCTTGTATTATTATGATCTTTACCCTCCTGAAAAAGTTGTGTCTTGGCTCAAAGGGGCTGTACCCCCTTTGAGTAACTCTCTCGGTTTCTTCTGTGTCTATAGGGTGATTAGAAAAGATGGGTATGAAAAGAAAAGCCGGGAGGCTGAACTACTATCCAGTTCTCAGGCAACCAGCTATAACTAAGTTCGGTAGGTCTGTCACCTCTACTCAAAGCTCTTCCCACTCTTTTGCCACAGAGACGGGTTTGCCCTACAAACAGGCTGTCTTGGAGTAGCTCCCTTAGTTTCGGGGTGTCAAACTAAAGTGCACTTTGCTTGAGGGTACTGGCTAAATCATGATGCAAAAGGTACAAGGTTTAATCTTTGCTTTTTTAGGCTTTACTGGGCTATTTCATCTCTTTTTCAGCGTTCCCTTGCGGTACTTTTTATATTGCTCCGTGAGTTCCTGTTCTGTCTCCCGTACTGGGGGTTTGAAATGGTTTGTTTAGTTGGGGTGCGTGGATGCGGGGTTAATTAATAGTGATTTGTTGATGTTAGTAAGGGGGCTAGCTAATAGGCGTCAGGGCGATTCGATTTGCACGAATGACTTTTCGGTGTAAGGGAAATGCTTTTCTGTCTTAGCTACGCTCTGGTTATACCAAGCACACCTTCCGGTACGCTTACCATGTTACGACTTTCCTCTCCTTTGCAGGTTTAGGGGTTTAAATTTAACGACAAATTGTAGACCTGGAGAGGGTGACGGGCGGTATGTGCGCGCTTTGGGGCCAGTTTCAGTGAGACACTCTGTTTTCCACTTACTACTAAATCCTCCTTCAGTGACATATTTCAATATACGCATTCGTATTCTCTAAGCATAGGGAATGTAGCCCATTTCTATCCCTCTCATACGCTACACCTCGACCTGACGTTTAGGGCGATGCCAATTTTGCTCACTACTAGGCCTTCACAGGGTAAGCTGACGACGGTGGTATATAGGCGGCATGGGCAAGGGAGGGTGAGGTTGAACGGGGGGTATCGGTTCTAGAACAGGCTCCTCTAGGTGGATGTAAAGCACCGCCAAGTCCTTTGGGTTTCAAACTGGTGTTCGTAATTCCCAGGCGGATATTGTATGTAGCGAGTTATCAATTTTTAGGACTGAGCATAGTGGGGTATCTAATCCCAGTTTGTTTCTCAGCTTTCGTGGATTCAGGTGGTGTAAAGCCACTTTCGTAGTGGGACTTCATGCCTTCGAAGAGCGTATAACAGCTTAGAGGGCGTTCGGCTTTAGTTTTTTGTTTACCTTAACCACTCTTTACGCCGCTGTCTATCAACTTGGGCCTCTCGTATAACCGCGGTGGCTGGCACGAGTTTTACCGGCTCTTTAAACATTAACTAAGTCAAGTTTTCACTTATTGCTTAATATTTATCACTGCTGAATTCCCTTGAGGGTGTGGCTAAGCAAGGTGTCGTGGGCTGAAGGGTTGTGCCTGATACCGGCTCCTTGTTCCCAAGCAGGGAACTATGGGCATTCTCACGGGGGGGCGGATACTTGCATGTGTAAATCAAGTTAGAGTTGATAGTAAAGTCAGGACCAAACCTTTGTGCCTTCGAGACTTTTTAGGGTCCATCTTAACATCTTCAGTGTTATGCTTTAAATTAAGCTACGCTAGC